TTATTTATTCACTTAATCTTTTTCTATCTATTTTATATATATCAATAAAATTTATATCAATAAAATATAAATAGATTTTTGTCGTTATAAAAGACACTCTTTTATATTTTATAGTAACAATAATAAATTTAGTATGATATAAATAGAACAAAAGAGGAAATAGCAAAGAAACAAAAAGGTTATACAAGGCTATATACAAATCATCCACATTTTTTTTATTTCATTAATTGAATTTTATTTGTTGATTAGGGCGAAGTTCCGTAAAAACCCCCGCCCTTTTTGAAATATCATGAACAGTTCCTGTAGGTTGAGCACCTTTTTCAAGGAAATATAGAATAGCAGGAACATTTAAATAGATTTGATTCTTTATCGGGTCATAAAAACCCACTTTACGAAGATCTCTTCCCTCTCGTCGGGATCGAACATCAATTGCAACGATTCGATAAATGGCTCATTGGGATAGATGAACAATACTCCCCCCCCCCTAGAAACGTATAAGAAGTTTTCTCCTCGTACGGCTCGAGAAAATTATAAATTATGTCTATGTATAGAATCATAATAACAAATAGATCCATAAAATCATCAAATTCATTATATTATTGATTTTAGTTTAAATACTTTTTCTTAGTCTTCCCCCCCCCCCCCCAAAAAAAAAAAATTATTTGTATCCTCATAACTCAAGTTGAATAACTCTCAAATAACTCAAAAGAAACCTTTTAGGTATTAAATTTATTGAGTGGTCTCTAACCCTTTTTGTCTGTCTCCTTTAGAATCTATTTTGATTCTTAAATATGATCTGGTTGTTGAGACAATTGAAAACGGTATTTCCTTGTTCCAGGATCTTTATCTTTGCCTTGAATCATTGGGTTTAGACATTACTTCGGTGATCTTTAAATCGTTTCAAAACGGCAGCAACATACCATTTTTTGTGATTTCTTTCTATCAAAGAATCGTATGAATGGTTGATTCCTACGTAATACACTTTACTTTTGATTTGATCAAAAGAGTTTTACCAATTCCAACAAAATTAACTTTTAAATTTTATCGAATTGGATCCTTTAGATTTATATATCTAAAATATACTTACGAAGTTGTTCCAATTTATTGATCGATACTAACCTTAGATTCTTGCCCTTGAGAAATTAATCAATACGTTCTACTCGAGCTCCATCGTGTACTATTTACATGGCAACACTCTCAAAAATGAGGGTTCCAGTGGAACAGAACAAATGATGTCGAGCCAAGAGCACTTTCGTTCCTATATAATATAAAAAAGTGGTGGATGTAAGAATCCACAGCTGATCATGTCCTTCAAGTCGCACGTTGCTTTCTGCCACATCGTTTTAAACGAAGTTTTACCATAACATTCCTTCAGTTTGGAACCAGTATGTAATTGATTCAATTATGGAATCGTGAATAATCATCGGTTCGGTCGGTACATAATAATCTATACTTTTTTCTTCTATATGAAGAATGGATAATGTATGACGAAGTCTCAACAAGAATTCAATTAATTTAACCCCATTGTTTATAATTTTTTTTTAATTATAACTAACATAACATGAATAAATAAACACGAATAAACAAGTTATTTTGAATCTCTATCTTCAAGTAACGTGATAGGATAAATTCAACAATTTCACACTTCTTAGAGTACCAAGAACTCATAAGAAATCATTAAAAAGATTTAATTGATTGAATAGTTTCCTACCCTATATCATTATTTGCATAAGGTTTTACAGTAAGTACCATTCGCTTTTTATCATCATTAAGAGAAAGATAAATCCATATTGGATTAAACCATCAATGATTAATAAAAAAAAAAAGACTGATGTAAGGAAAGATTGAAGATTTAGGTTGTTATTTTTTCGTATTTCATATTGTAAAATCAGTAATATTTAACAAATCAAAATTTCGTTTCATATGCGTGTTATTTGAACTCGATTAAATTTGTGAAAAAGATATGATTAATAATAAAAAAAAAAAAAAAAGAAATAAGAATCACATTCTATAACAATATTATACTCTTAAACGGAAGACTGGTCGAAAAGATAATCTTTATTTTGATATATTTTATTATGATATAGATTATGATATAGATATATATTTTAATAGATATATATTTTATTTTTTATTATAGATTAATAAAATGATCGTGGGTCAGGTATGTTCTGGGACGGAAGGATTCGAACCTCCGAATAGCGGGACCAAAACCCGTTGCCTTACCACTTGGCCACGCCCCATTTCTAGTCGACACTAATAAACACTAATATTGGTACTGGTTGTTCGTCAACTCAAGTCTAAATATCTATTATCTATAAAATAGATTACTAGAATTTTTATACATGTAGACGTAGAATTAAACAGAATTTATTGATCATTACATATAATTCAATTAAGATATTGTATGAAAGTATGGTTTATTCTATTCTCTTTTGATTTGAGAATTGAAGGATTTTTGATTGGGTGAGTTCAAATCAAAGAAAGTTTTTTGGTCTATCTTATTTTCTTTTTATTCATTTTTCTTTTCTATGAATAATAACATATTTATAATAATAAAAAACTCAATTTATTAATAACTCAATCAAAATAAATAAAATACAATTATCCTCAAGAACAAAATGTTTGTTATGCTTAATATATTTAGTTTGATCTGTATCTGTCTTAATTCTGCTCTTTATTCAAGTAGTTTTTTCGTCGCCAAATTGCCCGAGGCCTACGCTTTTTTAAATCCAATCGTAGATTTTATGCCAGTAATACCCCTGTTTTTTTTTCTCTTAGCCTTTGTTTGGCAAGCTGCTGTAAGTTTTCGATGATATCTTTAATTTAATAATGTCTAGACAAATTCATGATTTATTGAAAAAAAAAAAATTCAAAGAAAAGAATTGATAAGATCAGATAAGTCTTACACCCTCAATTCAAATATTGAAATTCTTGTACAACCGCGAAAAATCTGGATCACCCCACTTTATTTCTTGGTGTCAAAATAAAAAATCAAAATAGTAGGGTATGCGGTATAAAAACGGAGAATCTATTCTCTTTTTTACTAAAAAAAATCTTGGAGATTATGTAATGCTTACTCTCAAACTATTTGTTTACACGGTAGTGATATTCTTTGTTTCTCTCTTTATTTTCGGATTCCTGTCTAATGATCCAGGACGTAATCCTGGACGTGAAGAATAAAAGATAAGGTTTTTGTTTTCCTTGATTGATTTTTAAATGTTCTTAGTAGGATTTTATCTATTACACATTTTTTACTATTAAAAATAAAAAGAGCTCGCGAAAAATTCGAAAGAAAATACCAAGTCATCAACAAAAACGGAAAGAGAGGGATTCGAACCCTCGGTACGAAAAACTCGTACAACGGATTAGCAATCCGACGCTTTAGTCCACTCAGCCATCTCTCCTCCCAATTGAAAAAGGATAATACTATGTTACATTATAAAAAATAAGGATTGAAAGAGCCCTTCATAATATTTTTTTTCATCCGAGAGTGCTTTTTAGTTCCACGGCCCGGCTAAGTACTGACCAGGCCGGGCCCGCCATTTATTGTTCCAACGAATCATAAATAATTTTTTTTTATTTGAAAACTAAAATACTTGCTTGTTATTACGATTGGAAACATAAAAACTCTTTTGATTTCTATGATATAGAATCAAATGATATCGAATCAAAGTGTCGTTTCTTATCTTAATTCTTAATTTTTTATATTTATTCTTTATTTTCTTTATTCCTTTTATTTTAGTAAAGTAAATAAATAACAAAAAGGGAGCTGTGGATTCTTGCACAATACATTTTCATGTATGTTATGGCTTAAGTAGTTTTGTCGAGACGTCTAGGTCAAAAACCTCCGGCAAAAAAACACTTGTTATTTAGTTTTAGTTATTGAAATTTAATGAATTCTCTTTTCCGAATCTCATTGGGTTCTCTGATACAACACGTAAACGCTCTAATTTTCATGATTATTTTATGATCCTATCCTTTCTTTTTACTCTTTTAACTTTTTATTACGACCCATTTTCTTGTTCGACAAAAGGTTCATTTATATACAATAATCGGATTGTAGCGGGTATAGTTTAGTGGTAAAAGTGTGATTCGTTCTATAATCCTTTATATAGTTAAGGGGTCTTTCGGTTTGATTAATATTTCATTCCGACCAAAAACTTTATTTCTTAAAAGGATTTAATCCTTTACCTCTCAATGAAAAATTCGAGGAAGAATATACATTCTCGTGATTTGTATCCAAGAATCAATTAAAAATTGAAAAATTGGATTATGAGATTACGAAACATAATTTTTTTTTTTTTATTAGATCAATACTTCTAATTGAATAAGTATGAGTAAAGGATCCATGGATAAAGATAGAAAGTGGCTTTCTAATCGTAACTAAATCTTTAATTTGGAATTTGTATTACGGAAATTGAAGCAAAATGGCTATTAAACAATGACTTTGGTTTACTAGAGACATCGACAAATTTTTTTAGCTCGGTAGAAACAAAATGCTTTTCCTAAGGATTCTCTCACATAGAAATAGAGAACGAAGTAACTAGAAAGGTTGTTATAATATAATCCCCCTCTTTTCTATAGGGATCGTCTAGAAAGCGGGTTGTTCTGAATACATTCAGACAGAAAAGCTGACATAGATGTTATGGGTGGAATTTTTTTTTTCGTTCATGTCTTAATATAGGAATTTATACATCTTCCATAAAGGAGCCGAATGAAACCAAAGTTTCACGTTCAGTTTTGAATTAGAGACGTTAAAAATGATGAATCAACGTCGACTATAACCCCTAGCCTTCCAAGCTAACGATGCGGGTTCGATTCCCGCTACCCGCTTTTACTTTATTTTTTTATTAAATTAATAAGAAATAAGAAAAAAATAGAATTAAATATTTTGAGATTTTTATTATTTTATAAAAAATTTTATGAATATAATTAATGTAATGCATCATTGACTTGAATACGGAATTCCCGGAATTGGTTCAACTATTTTTCCGAAC